GTTCCAATTCAAATTTCATCTCTATCGAATTTTAATATCAGAATAGCGGATATAGTCATAATTAAACGGGTCAGGTCCACTTACTTTTTCTTTTATTGATTTCGAATCTTTCGAATGGATTTGATTGGTATAATGGAAAATAGGCATCTTTGATGATTCAAGAGGCGTATTCATAATAATGAAAATTTACCGAACAAATGTTCCACTTTCTAACTAGAACTACTATACTCTAACTCAGTATAATGATAACGTATTATCCGGTTAGTTCCTTTTTGATTCCAAATAAAAAAAAAAAGATCTCTATTTTCTGAATATTATGACTAGACTTTTATGAAAAAAATTTATGAAAAAATCAAAGCCCCTTATCGGATTTGAACCGATGACTTACGCCTTACCATGGCGTTACTCTACCGCTGAGTTAAAAGGGCTTATTTTATTTAATTCCCGAACGTGTCACTGTGTCGATAAAATCTCTATATGCACATATATTATATACATAAGTATATGCAGTATACTTATAGTGGCTAGTGGCTGATTTTTGAATAATAAACTTGATTTGCCTAGCAAGTCTAGGGAAAAATGAATTGTTTCAAGACCGGTCTTAATTTCTTTTATTGAGATGATCCCTATCAAAACAAAATTCACTTGATTGATACATAACATACATGTACACTTACCAATTCGACCTAAAAGAAATTTTAAACTATTTCATCGAATCATGTGATGAAGAGATTCTACTTGTCCCTTTGAACTAAAGTCTTAGAGAAAATTTTCGACAACTTCTTGATCCCGCTTACTAGATTTATATAGAGAATGTCGATTCATAATGAATATGAATCACGAATCCAAAAATTCTATACAATTCTGAAAAACGGAAAGATCCCTCGGATCTAATCATTCCATTATATTGACAATTTCAAAAAACTGATCATACTATGATCATAGTATGAGGGCGGTTGGGCAAGTCGGCCCCCATCGTCTAGTGGTTTAGGACATCTCTCTTTCAAGGAGGCAGCGGGGATTCGAATTCCCCTGGGGGTAGGGTACTACGAAAGGAAGTTGATCATGGATTACCAATAAGCCTAAAATTGATTCTTCCTGGGTCGATGCCCGAGCGGTTAATGGGGACGGACTGTAAATTCGTTGGCAATATGTCTACGCTGGTTCAAATCCAGCTCGGCCCAATAATTCGCCAATCTACCATGAGATGGTATAACCCCCTTGTCCTTCAAAAATACCCCATATGAAGATAATGAAGATAAAAAAGAATCAAATTTTCTGCTAGATCCCTTATTTCCCTGGGATTGTAGTTCAATTGGTTAGAGCACCGCCCTGTCAAGGCGGAAGCTGCGGGTTCGAGCCCCGCCAGTCCCGACGGATCCAATATCCAATAAATACATCAATTCATTTTTCCCTTTCTATTTCTATGAACTATGAAAGGGTGTCGGGGGCATACTTTCATTCCCAAAGCAAAAAGGAGTCTTTATTTCTTTTCCTATTTTTCCATTTTGTTTTAATTTTAAGGCCCATCGAAGAAATCCCAAACCCTAAAATAGTGAATTTGATGAATAGTAGATCTTTTTTACCGGCCTCATCCTTATCAAATCTCTTTGTCTTCCAAAAAATCACAGTAAAACAAGGAGTTTATAACTTAACTCTTTTTTTTTCATTTCACTTTTATTCTTTGTTTAGGTTTGTAACTATGTGACTAATCCAAGTGGAAAGGCCATTTGATGATCCTTCATCAGATGATTGTACAAGGAAGACGCAAGGTAGGTTCTAGAAAAAAACAAGGAAAGGGATTATAAATGATTATAAATAAAGGCATTTTGGATTGATTGGGTCAGGAATCCTAATTTGGATTCGGTATGGATAAAAGAACTTCCTATGTTATACTATTCAAGTCTCGACGACGAGTTGATTTCATAGATCAGATATTGTTATTCATGATATTGATCCGATTGAAGATTATCGAGAGGTAATTCATTTATTGAATTTACAGACGAAAGATTTATCATCTCTAGGGGATTAAATCCCGAGTTATTGCGAAGTAAAAAAACCGATGAGATTATGGAAGTAAATATTCTTGCATTTATTGCTACTGCGCTATTCATTCTAGTTCCTACCGCCTTTCTACTTATCATTTATGTAAAAACAGTCAGTCAAAATGATTAATTCATTTGAATTAAACTTTCCTTCTGAGTTCTTATCAAAAATTGACGAAGTCAAATGAAAAGGATTCCAATTTCGCGTCTTAACTTAAATGAAATGAGCGGACTATAAGCCGCAGTATTCTAAGAGATAGATAATATGGTAAGAAAGAAATAGATGCATCTTTCTTTCTACCATACTATCTATCTCTTAGTCTATAAAGTTGTAATCTAGAATAAAGATAACGGCTTAAGTTTCTATAGATCAATCTACAATACTCTCTTCATATATGTGTATATTAATTCCATATATTGTATGGAATTGACATCCCACCCAATTTGCTACATCTATTTGTTCCGATCAATCTGAAATAATTCTTATCTTAGGATTCTAATTCCTTTCCTTTTACTAATAAGGAAGAGGAAACCTCACCGATTTTTAACGCCCGAACCATGATATGAAATAAGTCGATAAAGCCTAAACCGTCTTTCTTAAATTAGAAACCAAGCTGTAAATGTCCAATATGTGACTCGCCCCAGCCAAATCTTATTATTCTATAGTCTCTCGTTAGACAACCACTATCTCTATATCATTTCTCATAGAAAGTGCGTATACACTTAACAAAACTACTTCTTCTTTGAACAGTAAAGAGGGAAAGAAATCAAAAAAAAAGTCCGGTCTTCCTCAGTATCCATCTATAAAGATAGTAAGAGCTCATTCCATTGATTGAAATAGAAACTTTCGGAAGAATTTTAGGTTGGAATAAATTTCCAATTATCTGAATCCTTTTCTTTTAGAAATACAAACACGGGAATCACTGAAATATCTCTTTGATTGAAAGAGTATGATTCATATCATAAATTACTCCATTGGAGTCCAATGGGATTCGAAATTCAGAGATTTTTATTTTAAAAAGTTCAAAACGCGTTGCAGAACGATCTATAAAACAATTGATACGGTTTGATTCCTCAACTCAATTAGTAGTACTTCTAGAGCCCACTTCTTCCCCACACTACGAGTGAAAGGGAAAATGTAAAGACTACCATTAAAGCAGCCCAAGCGAGACTTACTATATCCATGTGAATTATGTCCCCTATCTCTATAGAATTATTCCATTATTCCTCACTAATAATAGTGGAATCAATGGCGCAGAGTCAAAACGGGATTCTGACCGAACACTATTGAGAAACCAATCCAATAAATCGATTATGATTTCGAATCGGGAAAGATTAAACACAAGTGAAATACGTAGTAACATCCCAAGGGAATGGAAACATGTAGGAATAAGACTAATAAGGCCTATTCTTTTTTTGTTTTGTTGACCTTCGTAAGTAAAAACAGAAAGGGAGAAATCTCTAAAAAAGAGAAATCACTATCTATTACAGACCTCTATTTCCCCATTTGATCTAATCCGGTACCCCCCTTCCCGATTATCGCTGTGAAAGAGGGGGCTTGATTAGGGGTTGCCGAAAAGAAATTCTTTCTTTTTGCCCCTTTTTCTATAAAAAAAAATTATCAGATTCTCGCGAGTCCGTCGTATATAAAGCAACTTCCACCCCCTTCCAAAACTATTAATTGAATCTGATTTCCTATCAGGCTCTACAATCTGATTCAAGATCCAGTCATTAGACACTTCCTTAGTAATAGAAGGGAATAGTAAAGTCTTGATAGCCCCTGTACAAGTAGATTTTACTATTTCCTTGAATCCTAGATGCGAACGAGGATTCACAATCTTTTTGTTTAAAAAACCTTCAGACCACATGCTTAGAATCAAGTATTAACAGTCTGTTTCCTCTGCTTCTACCGGGGAAGAATTCTGCCAGTTATATCAGCAGAACCGAAGAGAAGAAGGGATTTCGAGTTTTTTGTTGATCAGGCGACACCCGGATTTGAACTGGGGAAAAAGGATTTGCAGTCCCCCGCCTTACCACTCGGCCATGCCGCCAAACTGATACAAAATAGATAAAAATTTTCCCGGATTACTGAAGTTTTATTGTACTTGCATTTTGACTCCTGTTTTACTTAATCCTTTTCCTAAAAGAAACACCTCTTTTGGATTGGATTTGATCCATCCCTTCGATTGATTGTATAGTATCTGAAAATCCACAATGCTAAAAACATTCTCTGGTTTTTCTATTGAAACTAAAATTTGAATTTTCAGCCGACAAACTTGAACCATTAACTATTGACTGCTTAGTTCGAATTCATGAACGATTCTGGGAGTTGAATCTCAAATTGTGTTTTCCTAATGACATAAGAAAATACAAAGTGAGACAGAACTAATCAGTATTTATTTTTTCAATCAAAAAATCCTTCTCAATTTCAATTATAACAAAACATATGAGTATCTGTAAACCCCAGAATAGAAATTGTTACACAGATATCTATTATTTAGATATGTTCTCGATAGGGAATTATCATAAAATTATCCTACTTCAATTTTGCATTAAATAGAAATTCTCTTTTGATAGAGCACGACGCGGGCTGTCCCGAATAGAACCGGCAATAAAAGAGAAGTCGGATATTAGAGCTATCTGCATATGTGTTTAATAAATGCAACCCTTCTTATACACTTCAAATCATATTCTACTCAAAAATAAGTAAAGTACAAATATCTCTCTTTTCTGCGAATCATTTTTTTTTGAACAACGAAATCCCTAATGGTTAAGTGCTAAAAAAATGGATTCTATATTGTTTCTGGTTTTTGTGTCTTTATCTCCCAAATACCGAATCTTTTTATTTTTCTCAAATTAGAATATGGAATATCATAATAATGGTATAATTGAAATCATTTTTGTTTTGCTATTATATACAAAACCCTATGACCTTAATAAGTCTAAGTGACAGAA